TTAACGTCTCTAATTCAAAACCGAACATGAAAATTTTGTTTCATTCGGCTCCTTTATGGAAGATTGATGTATTCCCAGAAACAAAAATTAGATCCATAACATCTATGTCAGCTTTTCTTGTTAAAGACACCCAAAGCCACTTGCTTTCTAGATGATCCCTCTAGAGGAGGGAGATTCTATTATCCCAAATCCGTCTAATCTAGTTACTTCGTTCCCTATTTCCACTCGAGGGATCCTGAGGAAAAGAATTTAATTTCCACCGAGCTAAAATAATATGCTGATGGTTCTAGTAAACCAAAACCACCATTTTCTAGCTATTTGGCTTTAATCTTATCTTTACAAGACAAAAATTGAAGATCTAGTTACGATTGGAAATGTACTTATGTTTTTTATCTTCATCCATAGATCCTTTACTTATTCATTTTAATTGAAAGATTTGATCCAATTTTTTTTAATTATGCTTCGTGACTCTATAACCTTTTTATTCAATTTCAATTGAACTTTGGATACAAATCGTGAGAATTTCTATTTTTCCTCAAATAGACTATTGAGGGGAAAAGGATTAAACTCTTTTCAGGAAATAAAGTTTTTTTTTGATCGGAATATGAAAAACCCGAAAGACCCCTTAACTTTTTAAGTTATTAATTGAACGAATCACACTTTTACCACTAAACTATACCCGCTTCATATTCATTATTATATATGAATATTTTTTTTGTCGAACAAAGGAATGAGATGCTATTAAGATAGCATCAGACTTATTAAAACTTGAGTGTTGACACTTTATCCCCCCGGACTGGGGGTCCTTGAAGGCGAAGTACAGAAAGTTTTTTAAAATAACCAAATTATAATAAAATTAGAATAAAGATAAAGCAAAAGGTCTCATTTTTCACTTGTTATAAGTCATTACTGACAGTCCCAAATTGAAGGAATTAGCGAAGCTGGCCTATAACCACGACGAATTCCTCATTTTTTTTACTTTCCCCTCAACTGACGGATTTTTGAATTTGAATTCGGAGTCCCTTGAACAAATAAAAGAGTTATGTTATATATGTTATGTTATAACATATGTGTTTTCATTTTTGCTATTATATTGTTTAATATCTGTATGTGTTTTTTTCCAGTTAAATAATTAACTAAATTGAGAAAAAAGACTAAAAATTCAAAATAATACTTAATACTAATTAATAAAAAATAAAAATGAAAGAATTTGAATATTCTTTCATTTTCATATTCTATAGTATTCATATTCTATAGTATTATATTAATAATACTAAGAAATTACACTTTAAATGGAGATGAAAATTGTCTTTATTGTTACTTCAATAACTTCAATAACAAGTATCTTTGATTTGATATAATAAAAACAAAAAATGAAATCCTTTGATCTATGAAATGATTGATTCATCAGAAGTAATGTAATAGCCCGGCCAGTACTTAACCAGGCCGGGGGAATGGACCTTTCTTACAAAATGAAAATCAAGGAAGTAAGGTTTTTTTCTATATCTATATTTATTGAAGATAAGATATCTGTGTCGAATTATTACATTATCTAAATTAAATTACTAATCAAATAAATAGATCTCTTATCTAGTTTAATAGAAATATATTTATATAGAATATATCCATATTACTATATTTCTATTTCTATTACATTACTGTTATTTTATTCTTATATTATATATATAATTTATAATACTTATATAATTATAATAAGAATATTTGAATAATAAAAATAAAGAAAAACGCGCTTTTTCAATTTCAATCTTTTTTACTTCGCGTGTCACATCACATAAAAAATTTGCAATTTGAATTGGGAGAGATGGCTGAGTGGACTAAAGCGGCAGATTGCTAATCCGTTGTACGAGTTATTTGTACCGAGGGTTCGAATCCCTCTCTCTCCGCTCCCCCCGATCGCTTCAGACTTTCAAAATTGTATTTTTTATTCCTCACGTCCAGGATTGCGGCCCGGATCATTAGATAAGAATCCAAAGATGAAGAGAGAAACAAAAAATATTACTACTGTGTAAACAAAGAGTTTGAGAGTAAGCATTACACAATCTCCAAGATTTTTTTTTGAAAAGGGAAATAGATTGCCTATTTTTTATCACATACACTATGTTGACATAACACCCCAAAAATAAACAAAAAAAAATGAAGTGGAATCTTTTCTTGAAAAAGGTATGTAATAATAATAAGAAAAGCAAGATTCTGATTCCTTCATTACCAAAAATACCAAAAAAATTTTGGTCATATCCATTATTTGGTATTGTGGGATCTTTAGAAAGTCTTTGTTTACTGGAAGGTCAGAACGAGGAAATAAGTTGATCAAAATTTATCACCGCGCGGTTATTCAATATAATACAAGAATTTCTATTTTTGAATGGGGGATTCATAATGTTAAATTTATAAGATCTTATAAATTTATAGAAAATTTGTTTCGGATAAATCATGAATTTTTTGGAGCATTAAAGATTTTATCGAAAACTTACAGCAGCTTGCCAAACAAAGGCTAAGAGCAAAAATAGTACAGGTATGACAGGCATAACATCTACGATAGGATTGAAAAAGGCATAAGCCTCGGGCAATTTGCCGAATAAAAAACTACTCGAATAAAGGGTAGAATTAAGACAGATACAGATTAAACTAAAGATATTAAGCATAACAAACATTTCATTCTTGTAGATTAGAAAATTAGATTTTGATTGAGTTCTTTTTATGAGGGAAAAATGAAAAGGTGGGTCAAAAAACCTTCTTGTTCTTCAAAAACTCTCAAATCAAAAATCTTCCCTTTCATTCTCAAATGAGAATACAAGGAATTTGAGTTTCATACAATATCTTAATTGAATTTTATGGAATGATCAATCATTTTTTCTATATTTCCATGTGTTGAATCCTAGCAGTAATATATTTCATATATATTTGAGTTGGGATTGACGAACGACTAATATTAGTGTTTATTAGTATCGAAGAGAAATTTGAAATAGAAATGGGGCGTGGCCAAGTGGTAAGGCAACGGGTTTTGGTCCCGTTATTCGGAGGTTCGAATCCTTCCGTCCCAGAGTGTCTCTATGAGAAAGGAAAGATTCTTCTCTTTAACAAATTTCTCTTTAAGCTTGGATATGAGATAATGTGATCTCACCTTTTGTTCTGATTTTTCTATAAGAATTAGACTTTTTTCATTTAGTTTCTCACAAATGCGATTGAGTGTACGGGTAGAAATAAAGATATTTCATTGAATTCTAAATTCAAAACCATTTTTTGGTATATCATTACCCCTCAGAGACTACTATTTGAATAGTCATATTGAAGTAAGTTACTTAGGTAAACTCTTTGTTCCATGAAATGTGAATTCTCGCATTATGTAATTCTGAATTGAAATAGAAAAAAATTTTCTATTCAATTCCCCAACCCAAGGAAAGAAAGCCTAAAGAAAAGTGTGTATCTTACATACTGTACATGGAGACTAAAGATTACGTGGTTTTTGGTATGAATTTTCTTCTTTTCTTGTTCGTCTTAAAATTTCTAAACCAGTAAAAAAAGTAAAACCAAATTGCTCCGGATCCCCCTTTTTTATCTTATTCAAATGAATAATTGGAAATTCACGTAATGTATCTATTAATATTAAATAGATGGAAATTCTTATATTCTATGTTGCTTTACTTTATGTATATGTAATAATAATTGGCGAAAAGATTTTTGAACCTAAAGATTAGATTCTTGATTCTAATTTTGTTTTTCATCTGAAAGAATACCGAATTACATTTTACTTTATACTTTACACGAGACCTTTTCTATTTCATACTCATGAAAACAAAAACTCTTTTTTTATGAACCTGAGTACTCGAAGAAATTTTTGAAATCTATATTATAGATATAGAGAAACTTATGACTTTTTCGAGTTATTGGAATAGCTTATATTTTGTTAATAACTGGTTTTATTCCGGAATTGGAAAACCTATAGGGCCATTCTTTTGAGATTTAGAGTTTATTTGTTCGAGAAGAATTTTTTCATAATTTAACATCCCGAATGATTGTTGAAGATTTTAATTAGATTTAAGTAAATCCATTTATTTTTCTTTTTTCGAAATTCCTTTCACCCCATAGGATAGAGGGGCGAATTAAATCCTTTATAATATAAGACTTTTTCCAGATAATTATTTACCTCTACATAGATACATACATAAAAAATATTATGTACCATTGAGCCAATGACTATTCATGATTCCATAGTGAATCAATTTCATACCGGTTCAAAATAAAATTTAAAATGAGAGGAATGTTATGGTAAAACTTCGTTTAAAACGATGTGGTAGAAAGCAACGTGCGACTTGAAGGACATAATTCACTGTGGATTCTTACATCCGCTATTTTCTATAGGAATGAAGATGCTCTTGAATCGACATAGTTTGTTCTGTTCCTGTTAGGAACCTAATTTGTATTGGGTTGGTAAATAGGAACAGAATAGTACATGATGGAGCTCGAGCAAAACGTATTGATTCATTTATCGGGGGGGCGAATCTAGGGTTAGTAACAATTAATAAATTAGACTACTTTGTAAGTATATCCTCAATATAGAAATTTAAATTTAAAATTGAAGAATTCAAATCCGAACAAGTTTGAAATGAAATAAAAAAAATTATATTACATTACAAAGGAATAAATCGTTCATATTATCTTTCCATAGACCATAGAAAGAAATAACAAAAAACAAAAGGTATGTTGCTGCCATTTTGAAAAAAAAAAGGGGGGGTAAGGATCACCGAAGTAATGTCTAAACCTAATGATTTTAAAAAGTAAAGAGAAAGAATTCCGGAACAAGGAAACACTATTTTCAATTGTCTCAATAGTTTATTTTTAGTATAATGATGGGGACTAAAAATAGATTCGAGACGAAACAAACAAAAGAGATTAGAGACGACTCAAGAAATGCCTAAGGATTTACCTTCGGACTTTTCCAGAATTACTCAACTTGAGTTATGAGTACGAATGATATTTATTTTTTTCTTTTTTTTTTTATGTAAGTAATAAGTAAGAACAAAAAAACTTAAATCATAGTCTAATTCATAAATTTTTTAATTTTAATATATTTGATTTTGATTTGACATTATATACAGAAATATTAGAATCATTTTTTCTCGAGCCGTATGAGGAGAAAACCTCTTATACGTTTCTAGGGGGGGTTATTTATCTATATCTATCCCAATGAGCGATCTATCAAATCGTTGCAATTGATGTTCGATCCCGACGAGAAGGAAGAGATCTTCGAAAGGTGGGTTTTTATGATCCAATACAAAATCAAACTTATTTAAACGTTCCTGCTATTCGTTATTTCCTTGAAAAAGGTGCTCAACCTACAAGAACTGTTCATGATATTTTAAGAAAAGCAGAATTTTTAAAAGAAAAAGCTTCATAAATAAAAATTTATAAAAAAGAAAGGTAACTAGTATACATTTGTGGGGTAATTATTTACTCACAATTTGCTCTTTTCTTGTTCTATATTATGTTTTATATTTCTAATATTTATTTACCATATTTCTTGTTGTGCCAATCCAACACAAATCTTTATTTTGTGTAATTTTTTTTTATTTCATTTTTTTCTCAACAATTTATTCATATTGACAATGGTGTATCGAACAAATATAATTCGATCGTAGATAAATGGATCTGTTTATTCCGATCTTATGGGTTTTTCCTTTTGTTATACAAGATATAAATCTATTTTTTTAACGAAAATCAAAAATTTTTTGATTTTCTAAAAAAAAGGGGGGGTAGTCTTTAAATGTAAATTTTTACATTTTTTTTTATCTGTTTAATCCGATCTACTTTGCTATTTTGTTTAATTGATCATCCAATCTTTCCTTTATATTTATTTTGAATTCAAAATTCAATGTTTTTACGTAGTTGTATAGTTCAATTCCATTTTTCCGCTTGTATATACGTATTTATCTGGGTTGCTAACTCAATGGTAGAGTACTCGGCTTTTAAGTGCGATTATGGTTTTTTACACATTTGGATGAAGTAACGAATTCGTCCAGACTTTTGGTAGAGTCTATAAGACCACGACTGATCCTGAAAGGTAATGGATGGAAAAAACCGCATGTCGTAATAAAATAATAAGAAAAAATGCAATTCTACTTTTATTTTGTGAATTTCTTATTATATTCTTTCTTGTTTTTTTTTCTTTTAAGAAATTCACAGTTAGAGTTTGGTCTAGTGAATAAATGGATAGAGCTCTATGGCTCTAATTCTGGTAAAAAAAAAGCAACGAGCTTCTATTCTTAATTTGCATAATTTCCCGATCTAATTAAACGTTAAAAATAACTTAGTGCCTGATGTGGGGAAGGGGTCTCCTGTGAATGGACCTTTGATTCTTTTTTTTAAGAATCAAAAAAAATCCTAACTATTTTCTATTATGGATTGGAAACTAATGTGTAGAAGAAACAGTATACTGACAAAAAAAATTTTCCAAAGTCAAAAGAGCGATCGGGTTGCAAAAATAAAAGATTTTTGATCCTCTGATATTTTAATAAAACGAAGATAAACCCATTGGCCCATTGGATAGAAGGGGAGAGGCAAAAGATCTGTTGATTGGATTCTGTATTTCCGGGGTATATATATATATTTTTTTCATACATGATACATACTCTGTTCTGACCGTATTGCACTATGTATAATTTGATAATACAAGAAATACCTATTGTTTCTGGTTCAAGTAGAAATTGAAGTCAATGGAAGAATTACAAGGATATTTAGAAAAAGGTAGATCTTGGCAACAATATTTCCTATATCCGTTACTCTTTCAGGAGTATATTTATGCACTTGCTCATGATCATGGTTTAAATGGTTTGATTTTTTATGAACCCGTAGAAGTTTTTGGTTATGATAATAAATCTAGTTTATCACTTGTAAAACGTTTAATTACTCGAATCTATCAAAAGAATTCTTTGATTTCTTCGGTTAATTATTCTAACCAAAATTTATTTGTTGGGCACACCCGCAAAATTTTTTTTTATTCTCGTTTTTATTCTCAAATTATATCAGAAAGTTTTGCAATTATTGTGGAAATTCCATTTTCCTTGCGATTAGTATCTTATTTAGAAAAAAAAGAAATACCCAAATATCATAATTTACGATCAATTCATTCAATTTTTCCTTTTTTAGAGGATAAATTATTGCATTTAAATTATGTTTTAGATATACTAATACCTCATCCCATCCATATGGAAATCTTGGTTCAAATCCTTCAGTGCTGGATCCAAGATGTTCCCTTTTTACACTTATTGCAATTCTTTCTTCATGAATACCATAATTGGAATAATCTCCCCATTACTCAGAAGAAATCTATTTATGTTTTTTTGAAAGAAAATAAAAGATTCTTTTGGTTCCTATACAATTCTTATGTATTTGAGTGCGAAATTTTATTAGTGCTTATTCGTAAACAATCTTCTTATTTACGATTAACTTCTTTTATAACTTTTATTGAGCGAATACATTTCT